GCAACGAACACCTTCCTAATGCAAGGTGAGGCTCTGCCCTTCCACTAGAATCCACTCCGGATCGGGGGAGCCGCTAGTCCAACTTCTTGAGCAGCCGAGATATTGAACAAATGAATTCCTTGGCCTCACCCGGAGATGAGAGGGAGGGTCGATTTTACTCGAATCCTGGACCTGATCTATAATCCACCCGTCTTCCCCAGTCCCCGAAAGCCCCCCCGGGCCCAGCCCTCTTTCTCAACTCGAGTCTTAAGCTCAACGGCTTTCATCGTTGACGAACACCTGCGCTAATAAGACAAAGAAGGGGGGAGTCTATGCCTTGAATGATTCAGTATCAGTAACAACGAATTTATGGAATGAGAGATCAAGAGACGGATAGGGGGGGAATGGCCTATCCATAATTGGTGTACCTTCCGTCACGGAGCTCTCAACTGAGTTGTTTAGGTTCTGGAATTCCATCTCTAGTTGGGTTCGAAGGTTATAAAATGTGGTGCGGGTTCATCTCTCTCGACCAGTTCCGGTTCAAGGGAAGGGTGATCGAGGGGACCAGACTTTAGATCTCTTTCTTCTCGGAGGGTTTTTTCGTATCAAGAGTGTGTTGGGGGGGGCCAGGGAAGACAGATTGGATCGAGAGGCGATGCCTATGCCTCTTCTTTATCGATAGGATTCCCATCATTTGCAGTCTCCGGCGAAGGAGACAGGGCGAGGCACCGAACATGTTCTATCACCTTCGGTGTCTCCATCTGTCATTAGTAATCTAAATCTGCTTTTCCTATTCACTAGCACACTGCGCGCTACAACTAGCAGCCCCCTTACTAGTGGGGTAAAACGCTAGCGCGCTAGCTAGCTACTTATAGTTATAACCCCTACTTTATTATTTATAGGAATTTTTAAGAAGCCTGCTGAAAAACGGAAGCGCGCTAGCGCGCAACGGCGGAAAAGCCAGCAACTTGTTAGGAGTAGGGTTTGGCTTGCCCCTTTCTTATTATTAGTAAGATAGGTTCGGAGCCCTATACAGGGGGCTGCTTGCTGCTCGCCCCTATCTCTAAAGGGGCTTATGCACTCCACTCGTTACCACTAAACGACGAAGCCGGGAGCGGAAGGAGGGATTTGAACCCTCAACCTCAGCCTTGGCAAGGCTATGCTCTACCATTAAGCTATTTCCGCCAGCTACGGTAGTGGCGAAGCACTACTGAGCAATTCACGTATCACTTGATACGGACGACTTCCGTTTTTCCGCCGGACCATACTCTTGACCTCCGATCGAGCTACGAGCACGAGTAGGTAGGCGCCTAGGGGGGTTTGGGCTGGGAAGGAAGGACAGTTACACTGCTCCTCTTTTTTTTTTGCTTCGCGCCCGATGAGATGATGATTAGTGAGTCAGGTCCAGTGTGTGCTCTTGATCACAATCATTAAATTTAAGGGGGCTGCCCTTTCAATCAATCTCTGGCCGCTCAGTGCTGCTATTGGTGCGAGTTGTAAGGAGTCTTGGTCTCGAGTCGAGCTAGGGCGTGATTTAATTCTCGAGACGGGGGTGGGTGCACCGCAAGACCAGACAAGTGACTTCCTCGCCTCGCAGCGGCGGCATCTGTTTTTTAAGTTAAGTCATTTCCTAACGCTCCTCTTACTCTACGATAATCCAAGCAGCAGCTCCACGAGTCCGCTCGGAACCAGTCGATTCCTGAGCCCGCCGTTGGCGCCTCTCGGTTGGCGTTTTCCAGCCACTAGAGCAAGTAAGAGAACCTACAGTGAATGAATTTAAAGAACCGCAGATTTTGACCGGATTGTACACCTTTGTGTCTGGCTATGTATATGGATGTGCATAAAGAAGGGACGGGGCATCTTTCTCCCTTTTTTTTTGGGGGGGAATAAGATGCAGCGGCACCTCATGAACTTCTTACTGGGGCAGCACCATCCTATAGGCGCGAGTGTTTGGATGCACGTGTTTTGCCTGCGCAGTTAAGAGAAAAATTGTGCCCGAGGCAGTTTACTTGCTTACTTGTTGTTTACTTGCTTACTTGTTATAGTAATTCAACCCCTTGTGTCTTTCTTGGATATGCTCAGTCCGGGTATAGATGCTATGCCGTGAAATCCAAGAGACGCGATGTATCCTTAGCGCAAGCACTAAGTAAGCAAGCTACCTTGAATGTTCTCTTTACTTTACTTTAACCTCATATTTTCTCTAAGGGGAGAATTTGATGGAGATGTATTGCGGCCTTCTCTTGTTCATCAACTCGAACCCCATTCTTCTGCAGTTGATGTTACGGATCAGCCTCACTCTTTAGGCCAGCAGCTTTGCCCAGCATCTTCTTCCTATTGTCAGCCTGTTCAGCTGACCTCAGAGGATTCCAGTCACCCGGCACAGCATGTTTATTCCCGGCGGCGATTACATTATTTTATTTTCTTTTTCCCAGACTCCGGAAGATCAGCAGTCTAGCCCAGTTGCTTCCCCTCCAGTCGCTTCCTCAGATTCTGGATCCCTCTCTCAGGTTCGTCGATCCTCTCAAGTTTCTTATCTCGTTGAAGGATTTTTGTCTTATCTTATGCCCCAAAACATCGAGCTTACCTCATGTCAGTTCAATCTTCTCTTCTCATGAACCTGAATCATTTGCTGAAGCCTTCAATCATTCTTGCTGGAGAGATGCTATGCAGGAAGAAATCAATGCCCAGGAAAAAAGAAAAAGACTTAGGCGCATTGCCTGCGTGGAAACAGGCCATTGGCTACAATCAAAAAATTGCCCTTATTTCAACTTGACGTGAAGAATGCCTTTCAACAAGGGGGATCCGCAAGAACAAGTTTCTATTCAGCCTCCTCCAACTCCAGGCTTCTCTTCTCGGTATGCAAGCTCAATAAATATTTACGTTACGGCCTCCGACAAGCTAAAGCAGGCACCAAGAGCGGCCTGATTTCATAAATTTAGCTCGTTTCTCACTGCTTCGTTTTTTATAAAGGGTTCCACTGTAGCCATGCGGATTCTTCCATGTTTGTTCGCCGACGTCATGGTCGTTGCCTCATCCTTCTTTTATACGTTGACGACAACATTATCACCGGGAATGATTCTTCTCTTTTATTTTCTTTCATCAAGGTAGCTTGCTTACTCCGTAGCTTGCGCTAAGGCAATGCAATTGTCTTGTACAAGCACGGGGCTTAGTGAAGTAGAACCGCGGGTCGCACAGCTTGCTCGACGCATCCTTTCTTTCAACCTTATTAGCGTTAGTAGGTAGGACGTACCGGTTAATTTCCCCCGGGTTGTTGATGTAGTTGCTTGTAGTTTTCTTTGATTTTTTTTCTGGCTCAGAAGGAACGCTAGCTATATGCTTAACACATGCAAGTCGAACGTTGTTTTGGGCAGAAGGAATAAAAACCTGCGCCAGCGCATGCAGAAAGCTTTTTAAATAGGGAGAGAGTCAAAGGGGCTGGGCGATTCTGTAACCGCAGGCAGCTCAGACCCAACTTAATGATGGCCGCGCATGAGATCGCACGAGACCACTTCGATTATGAGTCGGGGGATGCGAACATAGCGGCCCTAAAAAACCCTCTGCGCTATCTTAAAGCAGAGAGGCAAAAAACTTCCATTTTGAGACGCACTTTCTCACTGATTTTGTGAGATAAGTGTGAAATTCTCCTCCACAAGACTCTTGATGGTACGAGAACATAATTGGAAGAAATAAGGGTCTTAGACCGCTTACAGTAGTTCTACCTATAGAAAAGATCATCAGAGAGGAGACACCCCATTTTTGATTCCAGCCGAGAAGACTAGTAAAAGGAAGGATCAAGAATGTCATATATTTCAGGAGCTAGATCAGTTGCCGATGAACAAGTAAGAATTGCCTCAACAAAAATTGATGGAATTGGACCTAAAAAAGCCATTCAGGTTCGTTATCGATTAGGTATCAGTGGGAACATAAAGATAAAAGAGTTAACTAAGTATCAGATCGACCAAATTGAACAAATGATAGGTCAAGATCATGTTGTTCATTGGGAATTGAAGAGGGGAGAACGAGCAGACATCGAACGATTAATTTCTATTTCTTGTTATCGTGGAATTCGTCATCAAGATGGATTGCCCTTACGCGGGCAACGAACTCATACTAATGCAAGGACTTTTCGCAAGCTAATTCGGAAATGAAAGAAGTCTACCGAAAGCCCTTGGTACTTGTCTGATCAATCACACTGTTCAATAGTTCACTGAAATTTCTTTATTTTCTTTTTTATTTCACCGGTTACTAATCCAGTATACGTATAGTAGGCCTCCTTCGCCACTCCACTAGTGGCTCGGCTTGGTCTCGCTTCCTTCGCCCGACTATCGTATCGGCTCGGCTTCGTCCTATAAGCTACTGCTTCCGCCTCTCTAGGCTTCGCTATCGCTCATGACTGGTATATGGATCTCTCTATGTAGCGGTCGGCCTTCTATAAGCTTCGCCAGAAGCGACTAGTAGCTTCCCGAATGCCTCTTTACTTTAGTATGGTCTAGTCTTTCCAATGCCTCCTTCCTTGCCGCCAACGTACGCTACTAGGAGAGTAAGCAAGCTACCTTGCTTGCATTTTAGAAAGGGTAGCTTCCGCGCCCCTTCCTGCCTGCTGAAATTGATGTGAATGATCGTGACAGCTCTTCAAATCCTATTCAGTCTGATTAGATATGTCACTGAAACAATCCGTTCTGTCTCTGTTTTATTTTAGGATTCCGAGAACGAGCCGGCCGATCCTAACATCATTTATGAAGAGCCGGACGACGCCTCAGATAAAGATGTCTCCGACGCGGCAAGAACAACTTTCTCTATTGTTTTTTTTGGGGGGGGCAAAAGAGAGATGCTTTCTATCAGTCAAAAGCGGATGCCGCCCCCCCCCCATGCTCCCACCGTCCGCTCCCCGAGGAATAGAAAGGGAGGACCGGGGGCCAGAGCTAGTTGGGTTGGGGTATAGAGCCGTAAGCGCGGTGGGGGGGTGACAGAGGACGTGCTCGTACGGTTCAAAGAAGGGTATGATCAACTCGTTGATTGTT